GTTTATGTAGCTTAATTTAAAGCATGGCACTGAAAATGCTAAGATGAGACTTAATTTTTCCCCATAAACATAAAAGCTTGGTCCTGGCTTTAATGTCAGCCTTAATTAATCTTACACATGCAAGCCTCCACGAACCAGTGACAATGCCCTTACATACACCAGGAGCCGGTATCAGGCACAACATTAAATGTTAGCCCATAACACCTAGCTTAGCCACACCCACACGGGCATGCAGCAGTGATAAATATTGACCAATAAGCATAAGCTTGACTCAGCCATAATTAATTAGAGCTGGTAAATCTTGTGCCAGCCACCGCGGTTACACAAGAAACTCAAGTTGACATTTAACGGCGTAAAGTGTGATTAAAAGAAAACCAAACAAATAAGATTAAAAATTTACTAAGCCGTTATACGCACATAGTAAAATAACACACTCAACACCGAAAGTAATCTTAATATAAGGTCACTCAAACTCACGACTGCTGAGGTACAAACTGGGATTAGATACCCCACTATGCTCAGCCATAAAACTTGGACAAATACAACATTTTCCCCGCCAGAGTATTACGAGCAACAGCTTAAAACCCAAAGGACTTGGCGGTGTCCTAAATCCATCCAGAGGAGCCTGTTCTATAATCGATAATCCACGTTTAACCTCACCACCATTTGCTAATTCAGCTTATATACCACCGTCATTAGCCTACCTTATTGAAAGAATTAAAGTAAGCAAGAACGAATTTACCAAATACGCCAGGTCAAGGTGTAGCATATATGGTGGAAAGAAATGGGCTACATTTTCTTAAAAAGAATATACTACGAATAACAAAATGAAATTATGTTTAAAGGCGGATTTGGTAGTAAGAAAAGACAATAATACTTATCTTAAATTGGCCCTAGGACACGCACACACCGCCCGTCACCCTCATCAACACTAACACCCGACTAATTAAATAAGTACGGCCGAAATATTATTTAGACGAGGTAAGTCGTAACATGGTAAGCGCACTGGAAAGTGCTCTTGGATTACCAAAACGTAGTTTAAACAAAACATTCCACTTACACTGGAAAAATTTTCTGTTAAAACCAGACCATTTTGAACCTTAATGCTAACTCTATTAATAGATAATAAACAATAACAAACTAAAACATTCTAAATTTAAGTATAGGCGATAGAAATTAACTATTAGATGTGATAGAAAAAGTACCGCAAGGGAATGCTGAAAAAGAACTTAAATAAACCATAAAAGTAATAAAAAGCAGAGATTAACGCTCGTACCTTTTGCATCATGATCTAGCTAGTCAAAACAAGGCAAAAAGATTTTTAAGTCTTTCTCCCCGAAACTAGACGAGCTATTTAAGAGCAGCCTATACGGGCAAATCCGTCTCTGTGGCAAAAGAGTGGAAAGACTTTTAAATAGGGGTGATATATCTAACAAGCCTAGTGATAGCTGGTTGCTCAAGAAACGAGTCTAAGCTCCATCTTCAACCTTATTTTAATTATAATACTATAAAAATAAAAACTTAAGAAAAATTTAAAAGGGGGACAGCCCTTTTAAAAAAGGACACAACCTACAACAACGGGTAATGATTATATTTCCATAAGGTTCACACTAAAGTAAGCCTAAAAGCAGCTACCAATAAAGAAAGCGTCATAGCTCAAGTTAAACCAACCCAACAATCCCAACAACATCCTCAAAACCCATCACACCTATTGAGCCTACCTATAACATTATAGTTAAATTAATGCTAGAACTAGTAATAAGAAACATAATTTCTCTATGCATATCTGTAAGTCAGCTCGAACCAATCACTGATAATTACCGAATTTATAAGTAAACTCATCATAACTACTAGAAATAAAACTTTACTGTCACCGTTAACCCTACACAGGCATGTATCAAAGAAAGATTAAAAGATAAAGAAGGAACTCGGCAACCACAAGCTTCGCCTGTTTACCAAAAACATCACCTCTAGCAAACCTAACACATATTAGAGGCACTGCCTGCCCAGTGATATATTCAACGGCCGCGGTATCCTGACCGTGCAAAGGTAGCATAATCACTTGTCCCTTAAATAGGGACTTGTATGAACGGCAACACGAAAGCCTAACTGTCTCCTTTATCCACTCAATGAAATTGATTTCCTCGTACAAAAGCGAGAATAAACTAACAAGACGAGAAGACCCTATGGAGCTTTAAACACATAATCAATTCTACCAATATAGTCCACCTTAAAGAACACAAAATTATGATTACACTGTTTTTGGTTGGGGCGACCACGGAGAAAACTTAACCTCCGAGTAATATAACTAAGATAAAACATAACAAAGTATTAACACATTAAACATAGACCCAATAAAATTGATCAACGAACCAAGTTACCCTAGGGATAACAGCGCAATCTTCTTCAAGAGCCCATATCGCCAAGAAGGTTTACGACCTCGATGTTGGATCAGGATCCCCAGACAGTGCAACCGCCGTCAAAGGTTTGTTTGTTCAACAATTAAAATCCTACGTGATCTGAGTTCAGACCGGAGCAATCCAGGTCAGTTTCTATCTGTTAAATAACTCTTTTTAGTACGAAAGGATCAAAAGAGTAAGGCCAATGTAAAATATAAGCCTTTTTAAAATTAATGAATCAAACTAAATTTTTACATATTATTGAACCTCAAATCGAGGTTAGTTAAAGTGGCAGAGCCCGGTAAATGCAAAAGACCTAAGACCTTTATACCAAAAGTTCAAATCTTTTCTTTAACTATGATTATAATTATCCTAAATCCATTAATACTAATTATTCCAATCCTATTAGCAGTAGCTTTTCTAACACTAGCAGAACGAAAAATCTTAGGTTATATACAACTACGAAAAGGACCAAACATTATTGGCCCTGTAGGACTTCTTCAACCAATTGCAGATGGATTAAAATTATTTATTAAAGAACCATTACGACCATCAACATCATCCCAAATTATGTTTATCATTACACCAATTATAGCCTTATCATTATCATTAATATTATGAACCCCAATACCAATTCCCACACCAATCTTAAATATAAACTTAAGCATCCTATTTATCCTAGCCTTATCTAGCTTAGCCGTATACTCAATTCTAGGATCGGGTTGATCTTCAAACTCAAAATATGCATTAATTGGGGCATTACGAGCAGTTGCCCAAACCATTTCATATGAAGTAACATTAGGATTAATTCTCCTATCAACTATCCTATTATCAGGGGGATTTACCTTATACAACTTTTTATATACCCAAGAATTAATTTGACTTTTACTACCAACATGACCTATATCAGTAATATGATATATTTCCACTTTAGCAGAAACCAACCGATCACCATTTGACCTAACAGAAGGAGAATCCGAATTAGTTTCCGGCTTCAATGTCGAATATGCAGGGGGCCCTTTTGCTTTATTCTTCCTAGCAGAATATTCAAATATCCTACTTATAAATACCATATCCACAATTTTATTTTTTGCTCCACAACTAAACCATACAAACTTAAACCTAACTACAATCAACCTCATAATAAAAACAATAATTCTCTCCTCACTATTCTTATGAATCCGAGCATCATATCCACGATTCCGATATGACCAACTAATACACCTAGTATGAAAAAACTTCCTCCCATTAGTACTTGCATCAACATTAATTTATATTTCTTTTCCAATCTCAACAGCAGGGCTACCCCCACAAACCTAGGATGCGTGCCCGAAATTTAAGGTTTACTTTGATAGAGTAAAATATAAGAGTTAAAACCTCTTCGCATCTTATTAGAAAGACAGGATTCGAACCTGCAAATAAGAGATCAAAACCCTTCGTGTTTCCATTACACCACCTACTAAGTAAAGTCAGCTAAACAAGCTTTTGGGCCCATACCCCAAACACGTTGGTTAAACCCCTTCCTTTACTAATGAGCCCATACGCATTATCAATTATATTATCTAGCCTAGCACTAGGAACAACATTAACATTTTCAAGCTCACATTGACTGCTTGCATGAATGGGTTTAGAAATTAATACATTAGCAATTATTCCATTAATAACTAAACATCACCACCCCCGTGCAACAGAAGCCTCAACAAAATACTTCTTAACACAAGCCACAGCCTCAACATTAATTTTATTTTCAACACTAACAAATGCCTGAATAACCGGACAATGAGAGTTAAAAGAAATATCAACACTACCATCAAACATATTAACAGTTGCCATTATAATAAAACTAGGAGTTGCCCCAATACACTTTTGGTTACCAGAAGTACTTCAAGGAGTTGACCTAACCACAGGATTAATTTTAACCACATGACAAAAACTAGCCCCTATAAGCCTAATCTTTATAATCTATAACTCACTTAATCCTAATTTAATAATATTATTAGGCCTTCTATCAGTCTTGGTCGGCGGTTGATCCGGACTTAACCAAACACAACTACGAAAAATCATAGCATTTTCATCAATTGCCCACATAGGCTGAATAATGACCATTTTACCATTTTCTCAAACCCTTTTTATTCTTAATCTATCTTTATATTTAATAATAACCCTAGCTATATTTCTAATACTTAAATATTTTAATGTAACAAAATTCAATTCTCTATCATTATCTTGATCTAAAACACCAACACTAGCTGCCTCATCAACTATTATTCTATTATCATTAGGGGGACTTCCACCAACTACTGGCTTTATGCCAAAATGATTAATTCTCCATGAATTAACTAAACAACACCTCCTAGTTATAGCCACAGTCATAGCCATCTCAGCTTTACTCAGCCTATTTTTTTATCTTCGATTATCATATTCACTCTCACTAACCAAATCACCAAACACCACCAACTCAACAACATTATGACGTTACAAATCAAATCAACCAACCATAATACTTGCTATCATAACAATTCTCTCACTCACATTACTTCCACTAACCCCATACATTACCCTGATATAGAAGTTTAGGTTAATCAACAAACCAAGGACCTTCAAAGCCCTTAATAAAAGTGAAACCCTTTTAACTCCTGATAAGACCTGTAAGACTTTATCCTACATCATCTGAATGCAACCCAAACACTTTAATTAAGCTAAGGCCTTTTAGATTGGTAGGCTTTTATCCTACAACCTTTTAATTAACAGCCAAACGCTCATTCCATAGAGCTTCAATCTACTTCTCCCGCCGCTTTTTAAAAGGCGGGAGAAGTCCCGGCAGGTTTGACCCTGCATTTTAAAATTTGCAATTTTATGTGAATTTCACTACGGGACTGGTAAAAAAAGGATTTTAACCTATATTGTCGGGACTACAATCCGCCGCTTAACATTCAGCCATCCTACCAGTGACATTCGTTCGATGGTTTTTTTCAACTAACCATAAAGATATCGGCACCCTATATTTAATCTTTGGGGCCTGAGCTGGAATAGTAGGCACCGCCCTAAGCCTTCTAATTCGAGCGGAATTAAGCCAACCCGGTACATTACTTGGAGATGATCAAATTTACAATGTTATCGTAACAGCTCATGCCTTTATTATAATTTTTTTTATGGTAATACCTATTATAATTGGAGGCTTTGGGAATTGACTAGTCCCATTAATGATTGGTGCCCCAGACATAGCATTTCCTCGTATGAACAATATAAGCTTTTGATTACTTCCACCATCATTCCTACTTTTATTAGCCTCCTCTGGAGTTGAAGCAGGAGCAGGTACTGGTTGAACAGTGTACCCACCCCTAGCAGGAAACCTAGCACACGCAGGAGCCTCAGTTGACCTCACAATCTTTTCACTACATCTAGCTGGAGTTTCATCAATCTTAGGCGCAATTAACTTTATCACAACAATTATTAACATAAAACCACCTGCTATATCACAATATCAAACACCACTATTTGTTTGATCAGTGTTAGTCACTGCTGTCCTCCTATTATTGTCTTTACCCGTGCTTGCAGCGGGGATTACAATACTTCTTACAGACCGCAACCTAAATACCACATTCTTCGATCCAGCGGGAGGTGGGGACCCAATTCTATATCAACACTTATTTTGATTTTTTGGCCACCCAGAAGTATACATCTTAATTTTACCTGGATTTGGAATAATCTCTCATATCGTTACATACTATTCAGGTAAAAAAGAACCATTCGGTTACATAGGAATAGTTTGAGCTATAATATCTATTGGGTTATTAGGGTTTATCGTTTGAGCTCACCATATATTTACAGTCGGAATAAATGTAGACACACGTGCTTATTTTACCTCAGCCACAATAATTATCGCTATCCCAACCGGGGTAAAAGTATTTAGTTGACTAGCAACCCTACACGGCGGAGCGATTAAATGAGATGCAGCTATATTATGGGCACTTGGTTTTATTTTCTTATTTACAGTCGGAGGCTTAACAGGAATTGTTTTAGCTAACTCATCTTTAGATATTGTTCTTCATGATACTTACTATGTCGTAGCACACTTCCACTATGTTTTATCTATAGGCGCGGTTTTCGCAATCATAGGTGGCTTTATTCATTGATTTCCATTATTTTCAGGTTACACTCTACATGAAACATGAACAAAAATCCATTTTGGGGTAATATTTGCAGGAGTAAATATAACCTTCTTTCCACAACATTTTTTAGGTTTGGCTGGTATACCACGACGATATTCAGACTACCCCGACGCTTATACCATTTGAAATGCTATTTCATCAGTTGGCTCCCTTATTTCACTGGTGGCTGTAATCATAATAATATTTATTATTTGAGAGGCATTTGCAGCTAAACGAGAGGTATTATTAACAGAACTTTCTACAACAAATGTAGAATGACTTCATGGCTGCCCTCCACCATATCATACATTCGAAGAACCAGCCTTTGTCCAAATTCATACAAAAAGGGTAGGAATCGAACCCACATTAATTGGTTTCAAGCCAACTATACTACCATTTTATTACCTTCTTAAAAGTGTTAGTAAATAAATTACATTATCTTGTCAAGATAAAATAATAAGTTAAACTCTTATACATTTTACCATGGCTTACCCATCCCAATTAGGTTTCCAAGATGCCGCATCACCAATTATAGAAGAACTACTACACTTCCACGACCATACTCTAATAGTAGTATTTTTAATTAGCACTTTAGTTTTATATATTATTACAATTATAATATCAACGAAATTAACTAGCACCAATTCTATGGATGCTCAAGAAGTAGAAATAATTTGAACTATTCTACCCGCCATTATCATAATTGTAATTGCCCTACCATCATTACGAATTTTGTATTTAATAGATGAAATCAGCGACCCACACTTAACTATTAAATCAATTGGTCACCAATGATATTGATCATATGAATTTACAGATTATGATATATTATCATTTGACTCCTATATAACCCCAACTTTGGACCTTAAACCAGGACAATTTTGTTTACTAGAAGTTGACAATCGAATAGTAGTACCAACAGAATCTCCAATCCGTATACTTATCTTTGCAGAAGATGTACTGCACTCATGAGCCATTCCATCTCTTGGTGTAAAAACCGATGCTATCCCTGGCCGACTTAACCAAACCACATTTATCACAACACGACCAGGCGTCTACTATGGCCAGTGTTCAGAAATTTGTGGGGCTAATCATAGTTTTATGCCTATTGTGGTAGAAGCCACACCATTAGCAAAATTCGAAAAATGATCTACATTAATATTAAAATCATCATTAAGTAGCTAATATGGTAAAGCATTAGCCTTTTAAGCTAACATTGGTGATTTCCAACCACCCTTAATGATATGCCACAACTTAGTCCAAACCCCTGATTATTAACTATAGTAACATCATGATTTATTTTATTAACAATTTCAATTTATAAAATCACTAAACATAAACCAACAAACTCTATTTGTTTATCAACCCAACAAAAACAACTTACCATATGAAATTGACCATGATAATTAGCTTCTTCGATCAATTTATGAGCCCAACACTTCTAGGACTGCCACTTATCATTCTAGCTATTATTTTTCCACTAATACTTTTTCCAAAACCATCTGTATTATGAATTAACAACCGATTAATTACACTACAAAGTTGATTTATAATAAATTTTACAAAACAATTATTTTCTCCTATTAATTTACAAGGACAAAAATGAGCATTAGTTCTTACAACATTAATGGTATTCCTTATTTCAATAAACCTACTAGGCCTTCTACCATATACATTTACTCCAACAACTCAACTATCAATAAATATAGCTTTAGCCATCCCAATATGATTATCAACAGTAATTCTAGGACTGCGAAATCAACCCACCATTTCTATAGGACATTTATTACCAGAAGGAACACCAACAATCTTAATTCCACCACTTATTATCATTGAAACTATTAGCTTATTTATTCGGCCTATCGCCTTGGGCGTTCGATTAACAGCTAATTTAACGGCAGGTCATCTTTTAATTCAATTAATTGCTACAGCAGCATTCACTTTACTACCACTAATACCAACTATTGCTATATTGACAACTTTAATCTTACTAATACTAACATTACTAGAAGTAGCAGTAGCAATAATCCAAGCATACGTCTTCGTTCTTCTAGTTACACTATATTTACAAGAAAATACCTAATGGCACACCAAGCTCACGCTTACCATATAGTAGACCCAAGCCCATGACCGCTAACAGGAGCAATTGCAGCACTTTTAATAACATCAGGATTAGCCATATGATTTCATTATGGAATAACAACAATTCTTCTACTGGGCTTTATAGTTCTTATTTTAACAATACTCCAATGATGACGAGACATTATTCGAGAATCTACATTCCAAGGCCACCACACAATTACTGTTCAACAAGGTCTTCGCTACGGAATAATTTTATTTATTACATCAGAAGTGTTTTTTTTCCTTGGATTTTTCTGAGCATTTTACCGAGCCAGTCTGGCCCCAACCATTGAACTAGGTGAATGTTGACCTCCAACAGGTATTTTACCACTTGACCCATTTGAAGTACCATTATTAAACACTGCAGTCTTGTTAGCCTCCGGCGTTACTGTAACCTGAGCACATCATAGTATTATAACCAGTAATCGAAAAGAAGCAATCCATGCATTAACATTAACTATTATACTAGGCCTATATTTCACCGCACTACAGGCAATAGAATACTTCGAAGCCCCCTTCACTATCTCTGACGGTATTTATGGTTCAACATTCTTTGTAGCTACTGGGTTTCACGGATTACATGTTATTATTGGATCAACCTTTCTTATTGTTTGTTTAATTCGACAAATTATATATCACTTTACACAAAAACACCATTTTGGATTTGAAGCAGCAGCATGATATTGACACTTTGTCGACGTAGTATGACTATTCCTATATGTCTCTATTTATTGATGAGGATCTTATCTTCTTAGTATAACTAATATTAATGACTTCCAATCATTAGATCTAAGAGAAATTTTAGAGAAGATAATGATTGTATTAACACTATTAACAGCTATAATAATCACAACAATCCTAGCATTAATTAGCTTCTGATTGCCACCCACTATGCCAGATGCAGAAAAACTATCACCATACGAATGTGGGTTTGACCCATCGGGATCTGCACGATTGCCGTTTTCAGTCCGATTCTTCTTAGTAGCTATTCTATTTCTACTTTTTGATTTAGAAATTGCCTTATTATTACCAACACCATGAGCAAGCCAACTGGCTATACCTTTAATATCATTATCTCTCTCAACAGCCATCATCTTACTTTTAACATTTGGCCTAATTTATGAATGACTACAAGGCGGACTAGAATGAGCGGAATAAAGGATTAGTTTAAAACAAACCACTAATTTCGACTTAGTAAATTATGATTAATTATCATAATCCTTTTATGACCATAATAAACTTTAGCATTTACTCGGCCTTTATAATCTGCATGATTGGTTTAACATTCCATCGAGCTCACTTATTATCAGCATTAATCTGTTTAGAAGGTATAATATTATCAATTTTTATTGGCCTCACCATATGATGCACCCAAACAGAATCAATATTATTCACACTAAGCCCAATAGTCCTATTGACCATATCTGCCTGCGAAGCAGGCACAGGCTTAGCAATTCTAGTAGCAACTACACGAACCCATGGGTCCGATCTATTACAAAACATAAACTTGTTACAATGTTAAAAATTTTAATCCCAACTGCCATGCTCATCCCAACAACATGACTCTCACCAATTAAATGATTATGAATATCCCCAACAATCCATAGCTTATTAATTTCATTCACCAGCCTAATATGATTATATTACCCTTTAAATGCCATACATTTTACTAATAAACTGCAAGCTATTGATCAACTATCAGCCCCATTAATGATTTTGACATGTTGACTAACCCCATTAATAATTTTAGCTAGCCAAAACCATATAATAAATAACACACCAAATCACCAACGACTATTCATTACAACTTTTATTTTTCTACAAATAACATTAATTATAGCTTTTTCATCAACAGAATTAATCTTATTTTACATCATATTTGAAACCACACTTATTCCCACTTTAATTATTATTACACGATGAGGAAACCAAATTGAACGTTTGAACGCAGGTACATACTTCTTATTCTATACCCTATTAGGATCACTACCACTATTAATTGCACTTCTAACATTACAAAACGATACGGGATCCTTATCAATATTAACACAATTTTACCAAATTAAATCTTCCCAATCAAACAGTATTTGATGAGCTGCTTGCCTAATTGCATTCATAGTTAAAATACCATTATATGGTTTACACCTTTGATTACCAAAAGCCCACGTAGAGGCACCAATCGCTGGGTCAATAATCCTGGCTGCCATTTTACTAAAACTTGGTGGTTACGGTATTATACGTATCTCAATTATATTAACCCCTTTTACTAAAGATTACATTTATCCATTTTTAATCCTCAGCCTCTGAGGCATTGCTATAACAAGCCTTATCTGTCTCCGCCAAACAGATTTAAAATCACTAATTGCTTACTCCTCAGTAAGCCATATAGCCCTGGTAATTTCCGCAACATTAATTCAAACCCCATGAAGTTTCACCGGGGCTACTATCCTAATAATTGCACACGGATTAACCTCTTCAATATTATTTTGCCTGGCAAACACCAACTATGAACGAACACATAACCGAACACTTCTGTTAGCCCAGGGCCTCCAAACAATTTTACCATTAATAGCAATATGATGATTACTAGGAAATCTAATAAATATAGCGCTACCACCATCAACTAATTTAATAGCTGAACTTACTATCGTTACATCCCTATTTAATTGATCTAACCTAACCCTTATTATTACAGGATTAGGAATCATTCTAACCGCCTTATATTCACTCCACGTATTCTTAACTTCTCAACGAGGTACAACCCAAAACCACGTAAATTCAATAACCCCGACATATACTCGAGAACATCTAATTATATCTTTACATACAATTCCAATGATACTACTAATCTTAAACCCAAGTTTAATTTGAGGTTTTAATACCTGTAAATATAGTTTACCTAAAACGTTAGATTGTGATTCTAAAAACAAGGAATAATAACCCTTTATTTACCAAGAGAAAACGAACTAATAAAGACCGCTAATCATTTATAATTATGGTTAAACTCCATAATTCTCTTGCTTTAAAAGGATAATAGTAATCCATTGGTCTTAGGCTCCAAATACTCTTGGTGCAAATCCATGTTAAAGCTATGAACCTCTCAACTTTTAACTCAACTCTACTATTATCACTTTCTTTACTAACAATTCCACTAATATTAAAAACAGCTGAAAATGAAAAAATAACACCAACCATCACATTAATAGTAAAACTAGCATTTATTACAAGCACAATCCCATTAATAATCTTCCTAAACCAGGGGACTGAAACAATTCTACTCACCTATCACTGAATAAACACAAACATATTCGACGTAAACATTAGCTTTAAATTTGACTTTTACTCAATTTTCTTCATCCCAACTGCATTATTCGTTACATGATCAATCATAGAATTTGCAATATGGTACATAGAAAAAGATCAACTAATTAACAAATTCTTTAAATATCTCCTTCTATTCCTAATTGCCATAATAATATTAGTCTCAGCAAACAATTTATTTCAATTTTTCATCGGATGAGAAGGAGTTGGAATCATGTCATTCCTTCTAATTGGGTGATGATACGCCCGAACAGACGCAAACTCATCAGCCCTCCAAGCTATCGCATATAACCGTATTGGAGACATTGGCTTAATTCTGGCAATATTATGATTTGCAACAAAACTCAACTCATGAGAACTACAACAAATTTTCATAATAAACCATGATCCCACAATCCCAGCCATGGCATTAATCATTGCTGCTACAGGAAAATCAGCCCAATTTGGGCTACATCCATGACTTCCAGCTGCCATAGAAGGTCCAACACCAGTCTCAGCACTTCTTCACTCTAGCACAATAGTCGTAGCAGGAATCTTTTTACTTATTCGATTCCACCCTTTAATCAACTATAACACCACTACCTCTTCAGTATGCCTTTGCCTTGGGGCCATAACAACTCTATTTACTGCCACATGTGCTATTACACAAAATGATATTAAAAAAATTGTAGCTTTCTCAACATCCAGTCAACTAGGATTAATGATAGTCACAATTGGATTAGCACAACCACAACTCGCATTTCTACACATCTGCACACATGCTTTTTTTAAAGCCATATTGTTTTTATGCTCAGGATCAATTATTCACAATTTAAATAATGAACAAGATATTCGAAAAATAGGAAATATTAACAACTCACTCCCAATTACTTCTTCATGTTTGATAATTGGCAGTATGGCCCTAACAGGTATACCATTTTTAACAGGTTTTTTTTCAAAAGACACTATCATCGAAGCCATTAACACCTCAAACACCAATGCATGAGCCATAACAATTACAATAGTAGCCACAATATTCACTTCAATTTATAGTTTCCGCATTATTAAATTTTCATTAATAGGTTTCCCAAAATATTTAACAATACAACCAATTAACGAAAACAACCCAACATTAATTAATCCAATTAAACGTTTAGCTTGAGGAAGTATTTTAGCAGGATTACTAATTACCTCTAATATAACCCAAACTAAAACCCAAATCATAACTATGCCATTAACATTAAAAATTACCGCCCTAATAATCACCATAACTGGTGTAATATTAGCAGTAGATTTAATAAACTCAAACAAATATACCAATAAACCATACTTATTTTCAAACTCATTAGGATTCTTTCCAACATTAACACACCGTATAACAACAAAATCAATATTAAAAATAGGGCAAACAATTGCAACAAACACAATAGACCTAACCTGATTAGAATCATCTGGTCCAAAAGGCATTTCAAACCAACAGCTGCCAGCAATCAAAACCATTACAAACATATATCAGGGTATGATAAAAACATACTTAACAATCTTCTTATTCACACTAATTATTGTCATATTAACCTAACAGCACAAACAGCCCCACGCCCAATTACACGAATTAATTCTAGTACTACAAACAAAGTCATCAACAAAACCCAACCTAAAATTAACAACACTAAACCGCCAGTACAGTATATTATAGACACCCCACCCCAATCACAACGAATAATAGAAAACTCACCAATAACACACTCAATATCCTCCTCCTCCAATAAGTTTAACCCAATCATTAAAATACCCAAATATATTGAAATGTAAAAAGCTACAGACCAATTTCCCCATGCTTCAGGATAAGGTTCAGCAGCCATAGCTGCTGAATAAGCAAAAACCACTAATATCCCGCCTAAATAAATTAAAAATAAAACCAATGATAAAAAACTTATACCTAACCCAACCAAAACTCAACACCCAGCTGCAGCAGATATTACTAAACCCAAAGCACCAAAATATGGAGATGGATTAGATGCAACACCTACTATCCCCAATATTAATCCAATTAATCCTAGAATAATAACATACTCCATAGTTTTTACTCGGGCTTTAACCAAGACCAATGATCTGAAAAACCATCGTTGTAATTCAACCATAAAAACTAATGTCACTTATCATACGAAAGTCCCACCCCATCCTAAAAATTATTAACAATTCATTTATTGACCTCCCAACCCCATCAAACATTTCCTCAATATGAAACTATGGCTCACTCCTAGGAGTATGCCTAATTACTCAAATCATTACAGGCTTATTCCTAGCTATACATTACACAGCAGACACATCCTCAGCATTCTCATCAGTAGCCCATATTTGCCGAGATGTAAATTATGGCTGATTAATACGAAATATCCACGCTAACGGGGCATCTTTTTTCTTCATTTGCATTTACATACACATCGGACGAGGTATTTATTATGGCTCATATTTATATAAAGAAACATGAAACATCGGTGTAATTCTTCTTTTATTAGTTATAGCCACAGCTTTTGTAGGTTATGTATTACCATGAGGACAAATATCATTTTGAGGTGCAACAGTCATCACAAATTTACTATCAGCCTTCCCATACATTGGAGCCAATCTAGTCCAATGAATTTGAGGAGGATTTTCAGTAGATAATGCCACATTAACACGATTCTTTGCCTTCCATTTTATCCTCCCTTTCCTAATCTCAGGGGTTAGTATGATTCACCTTATTTTTCTCCACGAAACAGGCTCAAACAACCCAACTGGATTAAATTCAAACATAGACAAAGTTACATTCCACCCATACTTCTCATACAAAGACCTACTTGGCTTTACCATCTTGCTCTTCACACTAGCCCTACTAGCCTCACTCTCTCCAAATCTACTTGGTGACCCAGAAAACTTCACCCCAGCAAACCCATTATCTACCCCACCACATATTAAGCCAGAATGGTATTTCCTATTTGCTTACGCCATCCTACGATCTATCCCAAATAAATTAGGAGGAGTCTTAGCTCTTTTATTTTCTATTCTAATCCTAATAATTATCCCACTACTCCACACCTCAAAACAACGCAGTATGACATTCCGGCCAATTACACAACTCTTATTCTGATTAATCATCGCAAACACCTTTATTTTAACTTGAATCGGCGGACAGCCAGTAGAAGATCCATTCATTATAATTGGACAAATCGCATCAACACTCTATTTCATTATATTTATCCTACTATTACCATTAAGTGGATTATTAGAAAACAAAATACTAAATCTATGTTTAAATAGCTTAACAATAAAGCATCAGTCTTGTAAACTGAAGAGTAGAGGTTAACACCTCTTTTAAACTTTACCGGGCTCTGCCACTTTATAAATTTTTTAATCAGAAAAAAGGAAATTTTTATCCTCGTCATTGGCACCCAAGGCCAAAATTTTTTACTAAACTACTTTCTGACATTCCCCTAGTATACTTATCTTTATGTATAAATGTGCATTCATTTATTTTCCCCACGAATATTGTACAGTGCTTTTAGAAGATAACTCAGATGTGGGCGCGAGAAACCAGCAATTCTTCCATTGGGACTAATTAATCGAAATCTAAAGGCTGTTTAACTTATAATTTTTCATTTTAATTACATATCAACAGCTGATAAATGGTGTAAATACTGGATGGCCCATGCCGAAACTTAACAGGTCTCTCGCGCCTTCATTATTTTTTTTATTTTTAACTTTCAGCCAACATCTCAGAGTGCTTTCAACCATTTTAATCTAAAACGTGAACATAGTCTTGCATCATTCTTAATCCGCCCAAGCATTGTATTAATGTGGTATATAATGAATGATTTCATGGACATACAATTAATATTATACTGTTATTTCCTCACACTTCCCTTTATCTCCCCCTCCTCCCTCCGCAAAATTTTCGGTAAACCCCCCTTACCCCCCCTTTATACAGCTTACGTCTCGTCAAACCCCAAAATCCAAGCTTCAACTGTATAATGTACTGAAGAGTAATTATTAAACCAACATACCTTCCCACTAACACAATATCCATATTTAATTATATATTTAATTATATATTTAATTATATATTTAACGATATATTTACTCATATATTCAATTAGATATTTAATCATATATTTAATTACATATTTCAGTTATATATTTCAGTTATATATATCATT